AATACTGATGCTTATACTAATACCAAAGAAACTAATAATACTGATCAAACAGGCGAAGTTGCTTTGATACGTTATTCCCAACAATCGGATTTTCGTCGAGACATAATCAAAGGCTCCATGCGCGCTCAAAGACGTAAAACAGTTACTTGGAAACTCTTTGAAGCAAATGCGCATTCCCCTCTTTTTTTGGACCGAATAGACAAATCTTTTTTTTCTTTTTTTGATATTTCTGAACGGATGAAAAAAATTTTTAGAAATTGGATGTGGAAAAACACAGAATTCCCAATTTCGAATTATACAGAGAAAAAGACAAAAGAAAGCGCGAAAAAAAAAGAGGAGGACAAAAAAGAAGAAGACAAAAGAAAGGAGAAAGTACGTATACAAATAGCGGAAGCCTGGGATAGTATTTTACTTGCTCAAGTAATGAGAGGTTTTTTATTAGTAACCCAATCAATTCTTAGAAAATATATTATATTACCTTCATTGATAATAGCTAAAAATATCGCCCGTATACTATTATTTCAATTTCCGGAATGGTATGAGGACTTAAAGGATTGGAATAGAGAAATGCATGTTAAATGTACCTATAATGGCGTTCAATTATCAGAAAAAGAATTTCCAAAAAACTGGTTAACAGACGGCATTCAGATCAAGATCCTATTTCCTTTTCGTCTTAAACCTTGGCACAGATCTAAGTTACGAGCCCCTTATAACGATCCAATGACAAAGCAAGGTCAAAAAAATGATTTTTGTTTTTTAACAATTTTTGGAATGGAAGCTGAACTACCTTTTGGTTCTCCCAGAAAAAAACTTTCATTTTTTGAACCGATTTTAAAAGAACTCAAAAAAAAAATGAAAAAATTGCAAAAGAAATGTTTTATAATTCTAGGAATTTTTAAAGAACAAACAAAATTTTTTCTAAATGTCTCAAAAAAACCAAAAAAATGGATCATTAAAAACATTCTGTTTATAAAAGAAATAATAAAAGAACTCTCAAAAATAAACCCAATTATATTATTTGGATTGAGAGAAATAGAAGTATATGAATTGAGTGAAATTAAAAAAGATTCAATAATAAGTAATCGGATGATTCAGGAATCGTCCATTCAAATTAGATCTCAAAATTGGACAAATTATTCATTAACAGAAAAAAAAATGCAAGATCTGACTGATAGAATAAACACAATCATAAATCAAATAGAAAAAATTACAAAAGACAAGAAAAAGGGATTTATAACTTCAGATAGAAATTTGAGTTCTAACAAAATAAGTTATGATGATAAAAGATTGGAATCACAAAAAAATATTTGGCAGATATTAAAAAGAAGAACTGCTCGATTAATCCGTAAATCCCATTATTTTATAATATTTTTCATTGAAAAGATATACATAGATATCTTTCTATCTATAATTAATATTCCTAGTATCAATACACAACTTTTTCTTGAATCAACAAAAAAAATTATTAATAAAAACATTAACAGTAATGAAGCAAATCAAGAAAGAATTAATAAAACAAATCAAAGTTTAATTAAATTTATTTCGATTATAAAAGAGTCACTTTCTAATACTAATATTAGTCTTAGTCAAAAAAATTCAAAGACTTTTTTTGACTTATCTTACTTTTCACAAGCATATGTATTTTACAAATTATCACAAACCCAACTTATTAAGTTAGAGAAATTGAAATCCGTATTTCAATATAATGGAACCCCCCTTTTTCTTAAGAATGAAATAAAGGATTTTTTTGTTGTAAGACAAGAACTATTTCATTCCGAATTAAGACCTAAGAATCTTCGCAATTCTGGAATGAATCAATGGACAAATTGGTTAAGGAGTCATTATCAATATCAATGTGATGTATCTCAAATTAAATGGTCTAGAGTAGTACCACAAAAATGGCGAAATATATTGAACTGTATAGCTCAAAATAAAGATTTATATAAAGATTTGTGTGATTTATATGAAAAAGATGAATTAATTCACTACGAAAAAAAAACAAAAATTGAAACGGATTTATTATTGAATCAAAAGGATAATTTTAAAAAACAATATAGATATGATCTTTTAGCATATAAATCTATAAATTATGAAATTAAGAAGTACTCTTCAATTTATGGATCACCATTACAAGTAAAAACTAACCAAGATATTTTTTATAATTACAACACACATAAAGAAAAATCATTTAATATGGTAGAAGATGATATTCGAGATATGGATAAAAATACGGATAGAAAATATTTTGATTGGAGAATTCTCAATTTTTGTCTTAAAACGAAGGTCGATATTGAGGCCTGGATCAATATTGATACTGACACTAACAGTAATAAATATACTAAGACTAGGGTTAATAAGTATCAAATAATTGATAAAATCAATAATAAGGGTCTTTTTTATCTCACACTTCAGCAAGATCAAAAAATAAACCTATCCAATCAAAAACCCCTTTTGGATTGGATGGGAATGAATGAAGAAATACTAAGTCGTCCCATATCAAATCTGGAACTTTGGTTCTTACCAGAATTTGTGAGACTTTATAATACGTATAAAATGAAACCGTGGGTTATACCAATTAAATTATTACTTTTTAATTCTAATATAAAAAAAAATGCTAGTGAAAACAAAAGCATCACTAGAAATAAAAAAAGAGATCCTTTTATATCAATATCGTCGAATGAAAAAAAATCTCTTGAATTAGAAAACCGAAATCAAGGAGAAAAAGAATCCACGGGCCAAGCAGATCTTAAATCAGCTCTTTCAAACCAAGAAAAAGATGTTGAAGAAGATTATACGGGATCGGACATGAAAAAACATAGAAATAAAAAGCAATACAAGATCAATACAAAAGCGGAGTTTGATTTCTTCCTAAAAAGGTATTTGTATTTTCAATTGAGATGGGATGATTCTTTAAATAAAAAAATAATAAATAACATCAACGTATATTGTCTCCTGCTTAGACTGATAAATCCAAGAGAAATTACTATATCCTCTATTCAAAGGGGCGAAATGAGTCTGGATATTTTGACGATTCAGAAAGATGTAACTCTTACAGAATTTATTAAAAGGGGATTTTTGATTATTGAACCAATTCGTCTAGCTATAAAAAATGATGGAAAATTTATTATGTATCAAACCCTCGGTATTTCATTAGTTCATAAAAGTAAACATCAAATAAATCAAAGATACCGAGAAAAAAAACATGTTGATAAGAATTCTGATGAAGTCATTACAAAACATCAAAAGATGACTGGAAATAGATATAAAAAAAATTATGATTTGTTTGTTCCTGAAAATATTTTATCGCCTAGACGTCGTAGAGAATTGCGAATTCTAATTTGTTTAAATTCTAAGAATAGACATAGAAAGGCATCTTTTTGTAATGGGAATGAGGTAAACAGTCAAGTTGTGGATAAAAGCAAAAAATATAAAAAAAAACTTATAAAATTAAAGCTATTTCTTTGGCCCAATTATCGATTAGAAGATTTAGCTTGTATGAATCGTTATTGGTTTAATACCAATAATGGCAGTTGTTTCAGTATGGTAAGGATACATATGTATCCGCGATTGAAAATTCATTAATAGTACATTTTTCCTATATTTCCCATACCATATCTGGTCTATGACGACAAAGAGATGCACGCATACATTGTCTTACATTCCATTCTGATACATGATACTAATTCAATGACATATCAATTAGATCTAGAATGAACCAAATTTTCTTATTTTAGGTCTAAACTTTTTTTTTATCTTTTGTGAGTGAAGAAACCAACCATACTTTTGTATCCCCTTTCAAATCCAATTTTAAAATGAAAATAGGATTGAGTAAGTTTTATTAAATTAAAAAAATTAGAAATTAATAACGAAATTCAAATTATTGTATATACCAAATAAAAATTAGGGGCATTATTATTACTGATCAATAAAGATATCTATCAATAAAAAATATCTTAAAATAAAAAGAGGGGGGAGAGAAGATTTCAGTTTATGGTAAAAAATTCATTCATCTCAGTTATTTCACAAGAAGAAAAAGACGAAAACAGAGGATCTGTTGAATTTCAAATAGTTAGTTTCACCAATAGGATACGAAGACTTACTTCACATTTACAATTACACAAAAAAGACTATTTATCTCAGAGAGGTTTACGTAAAATTCTGGGAAAACGCCAACGATTACTGTCTTATTTGTCAAAGAAAAATAGAATATGTTATAAAGAATTAATTAATCGGTTGGATATTCGGGAGTCAAAAACTCGTTAATTTTATTTTTATAAAGGCATTTTGAATTATTTGATTTATTAGATCTTGAATTTTAATGAACTTTTTTTCGTTTTCAGCAATTCATGAAAGAATGAATCGAGGAAAAACCTATGAATATACCGGCTACAAGAAAAGACCTCATGATAGTCAATATGGGCCCCCACCACCCATCAATGCATGGTGTTCTTCGACTCATCATTACTCTAGATGGTGAAGATGTTATTGACTGTGAACCAATATTGGGTTATTTACACCGAGGAATGGAAAAAATTGCGGAAAATCGAACAATTATACAATATTTGCCTTATGTAACACGGTGGGATTATTTAGCTACTATGTTCACAGAAGCAATAACTGTAAACGGACCGGAACAGTTGGGAAATATTCAAGTACCTAAAAGAGCCAGCTATATCAGAATAATTATGTTGGAGTTGAGTCGTATAGCTTCTCATCTGTTATGGCTCGGTCCTTTTATGGCGGATATTGGTGCACAAACTCCCTTTTTCTATATTTTCAGAGAAAGAGAATTAGTATATGATCTATTCGAAGCTGCCACCGGTATGAGAATGATGCATAATTATTTTCGTATCGGAGGAGTAGCGGCCGATCTACCTCATGGCTGGATAGATAAATGTTTGGATTTCTGCGATTATTTTTTAACAAGAGTTGCTGAATATCAAAAACTTATTACACGAAATCCTATTTTTTTAGAACGAGTCGAGGGAGTAGGCATTATTGGTAGAGAGGAAGTAATAAATTGGGGTTTATCGGGACCAATGCTGCGAGCTTCCGGAATACAATGGGATCTTCGTAAAGTTGATCATTATGAATGTTACGACGAATTTGATTGGGAAGTACAGTGGCAAAAAGAAGGAGATTCATTGGCTCGTTATCTAGTCCGAATTGGTGAAATGATAGAATCCGTAAAAATTATTCAACAGGCCCTGGAAGGAATTCCAGGGGGACCCTATGAGAATTTAGAAATACGATACTTTGATAGAGAAAGGAATCCGGAATGGAATGATTTTGAATATAGATTTATTAGTAAAAAGCCGTCTCCTACATTTGAATTGCCGAAACAAGAACTTTATGTGAGAGTAGAAGCCCCAAAGGGAGAATTGGGAATTTTTCTCATAGGGGATCAGAGTGGTTTTCCTTGGAGATGGAAAATCCGCCCGCCGGGTTTTATCAATTTGCAAATTCTTCCGCGGTTAGTTAAAAGAATGAAATTGGCTGATATTATGACGATACTAGGTAGTATAGATATCATTATGGGAGAAGTTGATCGTTGAAATGATAATTGATACACCGGAAGTACAAGATATCGATTCTTTTTCTAGATTAGAATTTTTTAAAGAGGTTTATGGAATTCTATGGGTTCTTGTTCCTATTTTGACTCTTGTAGTGGGAATCACAATAGGCGTACTGGTAATTGTATGGTTAGAAAGAGAAATATCGGCAGGGATACAACAACGTATTGGACCTGAATACGCCGGCCCTTTGGGAGTTCTTCAAGCTCTAGCAGATGGGACAAAACTACTTTTCAAAGAAAATCTTTTTCCATCTAGGGGGGATACTCGTTTATTCAGTATCGGGCCATCCATAGCAGTCATATCAATTTTAGTAAGCTATTCAGTAGTTCCTTTTGGATATCACCTTGTTTTAGCGGATCTCAATATCGGTGTTTTTTTATGGATTGCCATTTCCAGTATTGCTCCAATTGGACTTCTTATGTCGGGATACGGGTCAAATAATAAATATTCCTTTTTAGGCGGTCTACGAGCTGCTGCTCAATCGATTAGTTATGAAATACCATTAACTTTATGTGTGTTATCAATATCTCTACGTGCGATTCGTTGATACATAGACATAAACTTTTCTCTATTCCTTCCTTTCAAGGAAAGGGTTGGAATGGATTGAGTAGATATCTTAATTTTTTTTTTATTCATTATTCGGGTTGATGAACTAAATCAAATAGTTATATGAGTGAAAGAAAACAGCTTATATATAAATTCGCAGTAAAAAGATTGATTCTCATTTTCTATGTATAAGAGTTAGAGAGTTAAGCGGAAATAAACATAAACAGAAGAGACCGTTTCCCCCAAGATTGGTTGATTAGTCATCCTGACTTGAAGCGGGTTCAAAAGATCAACCGTATTGAGTTTTCACTATCATTTTTATGTATTAGCATAACGGGGGATTGAGCAAAAACGAGTGGATGGTTAGAAACACGAACATATGGAAAGGATTAGTAATGGAGATTATGTAAATTCTCCAAAAGGACATTTTTACATAATATACAAACAAAGAATACTAATTGGGGCTTTAAGTTGGTAGAAATGATCAGGCAGTACTCCCCATGACACGATTCCAATCCAGAGTATACTCCTATCCACCGATTTAATAAATAACTATTCGAAACGAAATAATCCTTTACTTTATTTTGAAAGCCCTCTTTTTCTCAGAAATAGAAAGAAGAATAGGAACGAAAAAAAAAAAAAAGATATACTTTATTTATTATTTGTTACTTTTATTCTTTCCCATATACATATTAATAGATATATAATTTGTGTCATAATTCATTAATTAATATAGAATTTTTTTTTTTCGTACGTGAAACCAACGGGTTATTGATATTTTTACAAGAAGTATTTTATTGAACAGTTAAGTTATTACTGAACAAAGAAGAATTGAAATTATTATTGAAATTATTAAATTAAAGAAAGGATGAGATCAATTCAGAAGTACTTTTTTTATTTTATTTTGAATTAAAATAATTCTAACAGACAGAATTCAATTGGTCTAATTTGGGACCGGCCGATAGTTATCCATCCTACAAACATATCAAGATTCAAAAAAGAATACTGACGCGGTCCCTATATTTATTTCTGGCCTTCAAGGAGCCGTATGAGGTGAAAATCTCATGTACGGTTCTGTAATAGCGATGGTAACAGTGATGGTATCACCGACTATAATTATCTAACAGTTCAAGTACAATTGATATTGTTGAGGCGCAATCAAAATATGGTTTTTGGGGATGGAATTTGTGGCGTCAGCCTATAGGGTTTATCATTTTTATTATTTCTTCCCTAGCAGAATGTGAGAGATTACCTTTTGATTTACCAGAAGCAGAAGAAGAGTTAGTAGCAGGTTATCAAACCGAATACTCGGGTATAAAATTTGGGTTATTTTATGTTGCTTCCTATCTAAACCTATTGGTTTCTTCATTATTTGTAACAGTTCTTTACTTGGGAGGTTGGAATATATCTATTCCGGACATATATGTTTCTGAGCTTTTTGAAATAAATAAAACATGTGGAGTTTTTGGAGCGATAATTGGTATCTTTATTACATTAGCTAAAACTTATTTGTTCTTGTTCATTCCTATCACAACAAGATGGACTTTACCGAGGCTAAGAATGGACCAACTATTGAATCTTGGATGGAAATTTCTTTTACCTATTTCTCTCGGTAATCTATTATTAACAACTTCTTTCCAACTCTTTTCACTGTAAAGTAACATTCTATATTCACAACGTGTCTCAAACAAGAGAAATAAACAAACATAAAACTATTCATATATATATTAACGATATGTTCTCTATGGTAACTGGGTTCATGAATTATGGTCAACAAACAGTACGAGCTGCAAGGTACATTGGTCAAAGTTTCATGATTACTTTATCCCACGCAAATCGTTTACCCGTAACTATTCAATATCCTTATGAAAAATTAATCACCGCGGAGCGTTTCCGCGGTCGAATCCATTTTGAATTTGATAAATGTATTGCTTGTGAAGTATGCGTTCGTGTATGTCCTATAGATCTACCCGTTGTTGATTGGAAATTGGAAACTGATATTCGCAAGAAACGGCTGCTTAATTACAGTATTGATTTCGGAGTCTGTATATTTTGTGGTAATTGCGTTGAGTATTGTCCAACGAATTGTTTATCAATGACTGAAGAATATGAACTTTCTACTTATGATCGTCACGAATTGAATTATAATCAAATTGCTTTGGGTCGTTTACCAATGTCAGTAATTGACGATTATACAATTCGAACAATTTTGAATTCGCCTCAAATAAATAAGTAAATCTCTTATTAACAAATAATTTATAATTACTTTACTAATAACTAATATAGAAGGAATTTAGGTTTCTTTCGTGTTGTTTGGTCAATAACTACAAATACCAACTATTGATTGGTTGGTAAGAAACGCGTCTTAATTTGGATTGAAAATCCATTAATTAATATATCTATAATTGTTTTAAAATATATAGTTTTGAATTAGAACGACTCTTTCAGATAAAGAATGAAATTAGTCCAATAATAGTACTCACATTTATTCATATCCCTTAGTATTTATTTACTTAGGATTAAATTAGGAATTGCTCAAAAATCATAAAAAAAAAATTTCTGGTCGGGTCTCAATAAGGTCATGAAAAACATTTCTATTTATTTATCTCTTATTTTACATATAATGGATTTGCCCGGACCAATACATGATTTTCTTTTAGTCTTTCTGGGATCGGTTCTTATACTAGGAGGTATGGGGGTGGTATTATTTACCAACCCCATTTATTCTGCCTTTTCGTTGGGACTGGTTCTTGTTTGTATATCCTTATTCTATATTCTATTAAACTCTTATTTTGTAGCTGCTGCACAACTCCTTATTTACGTGGGAGCTATAAATGTTTTAATCGTATTTGCTGTGATGTTCATGAATGGTTCAGAATATTACAAAGATTTGAATCTTTGGACCATTGGGGATGTGGTTACTTTGCCAGTTTGTACAAGTATTTTTGTTTTACTCATGATTATTATTACGGATACGTCATGGTACGGAATTATTTGGACTACAAGATCAAACCAGATTATAGAGCAAGATTTGATAAGTAATAGTCAACAAATTGGAATTCATTTATCAACAGATTTTTTTCTTCCATTTGAATTCGTTTCGATAATTCTTTTAGCCGCTTTGATAGGTGCAATTGCCGTGGCGCGACAGTAAAAAATTTATAGAATTAGCAATGCACATTAAACTCTGTTCGGTTTTATTACATTACATTTATTTCCCTTTAATTAAAGATTGTTTATGTCTAAAATAGAAATTATTCAATCTATTCTATTAACAATAGAAAATCTGCCTTTGTTCCGTACTTTTTTTTATTCTAGTCAATTGAATCTGTTGAATTGTTGTTCAGTTCATATTGAAATGAATCGAAATTGATAAGGAGTTGGTCAATGATGCTCGAACATGTACTTGTTTTGAGTGCCTACTTATTTTCTATCGGTATCTATGGATTGATCACGAGCCGGAATATGGTTAGAGCCCTTATGTGTCTTGAACTTATACTGAATGCGGTTAATATAAATTTCGTAACATTTTCTGATTTTTTTGATAGTCGCCAATTAAAAGGAAATATTTTCTCAATTTTTGTTATAGCTATTGCAGCCGCTGAAGCAGCTATTGGCCCGGCTATTGTTTCATCAATTTATCGTAACAGAAAATCAACTCGTATCAATCAATCGAATTTGTTGAATAAGTAGTATTAATCATATAAATTCTAATATTCATAAATTAGAATTACCATGACCATACATTACGTAATAATACATGTTTTCAAAAATGTAAGAAATTAAAGTATCTTGGCTCTATCGTATGAGTCAATCCAGAAGTAGATTGATTAGAAAAATTATGATAAATTATTGATTCATCTGGTGTCTAAATATATGATTCATTTACAAGTTTACTAGATCGAAACTTTCTGACATTCAAAAATTTATAGATCCAAATGTCACATTCAGTAAAGATTTATGATACGTGTATAGGGTGTACTCAATGCGTGCGCGCCTGCCCAACGGATGTATTAGAAATGATACCTTGGGACGGGTGTAAAGCTAAGCAAATTGCTTCTGCTCCAAGAACAGAGGACTGTGTCGGTTGTAAGAGATGTGAATCCGCCTGTCCGACAGATTTCTTGAGTGTTCGAGTTTATTTATGGCATGAAACAACTCGAAGTATGGGTCTGGCTTATTAATACGTTCCAGAAAACCCCACTTGAATACATTTGATTTTTTTACCTTTACCGACAAAAACCCGCGCTCAAAAACTATTTATTTTGAGCACGGGTTTTTCTGGTCCAAGTTTATCTTGTTTTTACCATGAATAATTTTCCTTGGTTAACGCTAGTTGTAGTTTTGCCAATATTCGCGGGTTCCTTAATTTTCTTTCTCCCTCATAGAGGAAATAAGATAATTAGGTGGTATACTATAGGTATATGCATAATGGAACTCCTTCTAACAACCTATGCATTCGGTTATCGTTTCCAATTGGATGATCCATTAATGCAACTGACAGAGGATTATAAATGGATCGATTTTTTTGATTTTTACTGGAGATTGGGAATAGATGGAATTTCTATAGGACCCATTTTACTGACAGGATTTATCACAACTTTAGCTACTTTAGCGGCTCGGCCGATTACTCGAGATTCCCGACTATTCCATTTTCTGATGTTAGCAATGTATAGCGGTCAAATAGGACCATTTTCTTCTCGAGACCTTTTACTTTTTTTCATCATGTGGGAGTTAGAATTAATTCCAGTTTATCTACTTCTATCCATGTGGGGGGGAAAGAAACGTTTGTATTCAGCTACAAAATTTATTTTGTACACTGCAGGAAGTTCCGTTTTTTTATTAATGGGAGTTTTGGGTATTGGTTTATATGGTTCCAATGAACCAACATTAAATTTTGAAACATCAGCTAATCAATCGTATCCTGTAGCACTGGAAATAATATTCTATATTGGATTTCTTATTGCTTTTGCTGTCAAATCACCGATCATACCCTTACATACATGGTTACCAGACACCCATGGAGAGGCACATTACAGTACTTGTATGCTTTTAGCCGGAATCTTATTAAAAATGGGAGCGTATGGATTGGTTCGGATCAATATGGAATTATTACCCCACGCCCATTCTATATTCTCTCCCTGGTTGATTATAGTAGGCACAATTCAAATAATCTATGCAGCTTCAACATCTCCCGGTCAGCGTAATTTAAAAAAAAGAATAGCCTACTCTTCTGTATCTCATATGGGTTTCATAATTATAGGAATTGGTTCTATAAGCGATACAGGACTCAACGGAGCCATTTTACAAATAATCTCTCACGGATTTATTGGCGCTGCGCTTTTTTTCTTGGCCGGAACGAGTTATGATAGAATACGTCTTGTTTATCTCGACGAAATGGGCGGAATGGCTATCGCAATTCCAAAAATATTCACGACTTTCAGTATCTTATCAATGGCTTCTCTTGCATTACCGGGCATGAGCGGTTTTGTTGCCGAATTGTTAGTTTTTTTTGGAATACTTACTAGTCAAAAATATCTTTTAATGACAAAAATATTAATTACTTTTGTAATGGCAATTGGAATGATATTAACTCCTATTTATTCATTATCTATGTTACGCCAGATGTTCTATGGATACAAGCTTTTTAATGCCCCAAACTCTTATTTTTTTGATTCTGGACCGCGAGAATTATTTGTTTCGATCTCTATCCTTTTACCTGTAATAGGTATTGGTGTTTATCCCGATTTCGTTTTATCATTATCAGTTGACAAGGTCGAAGCTATTATATCCAATTATTTTTTTCGATAGTTTTTGTGAGTAAACCAAAAAATGAAACTGAAATCCCATGATTTAAAAAATGGTTGATTGTACAATAAAAAAATGAGTCTTTTATATTCTTTTAAGTAAAATTTTTTATATTCTTTTAACTTTTAATTAAAATAAATTGGAATTCTATTATAACTAGATATCTTTTGAATTTGTCAGAACCATTTGAATCAAGTAATGGAAATGATTCAAATGGTTCTTGATTGTTTACATGAAGTTTTCGTATATATACCTGTATGCCGTCCTATGTTTATATTCGTCAAGTCTTTTATTCAATTAGATGTTAATGTAAATGAACCATAACTATGCAACCCTATTCCTAATAGATTAACCCCAAAATAGCATATCCAAATTATAAGAAAGCCCATTGAGGCCACAATTGCAGAATTTACACTTTCAAAATTTTTATTTGTTCTAATATGTAAATAAATAGCGAATATGGTCCAAGTAATAAATGCCCAAGTCTCCTTTGGATCCCAATTCCAATATGATCCCCATGCTTCATTAGCCCATACTGCTCCCGAAAGAATACCTACGGTTAAAAGGATAAACCCTAGACTAATAATACGATAACTCCAACGATCCAATTGTTGAATCAATTGATACCTGTAATAATTTTGAGACGAAATAAAAGAAGTGTTTCGTAAGACATTGTTTCTTTCGTTCACGTATTGAATCTCACTAAAGTAAACTGACTCATTTTCGAAATTATTGCTTTTACTAAAAATCCTTATGAATTTTCGAAATGTAATGACTAGAAGAGCTAGTGATAATAATGATCCACACAAAAGAGCTGCATAGCTCAATACCATCATACTTACGTGCATCATTAACCAATGGGATTGGAGAGCGGGTACTAATATCGCGGATTGATGCATTTCAGTTAAAAGACCCGAAGTAGCAAAACCTTGAGTAAAAATAGCACTTGGCGCGGTTATTGCGCTTAAATGGTTTTTATGTTTTTTAAAATACGGAATAATATGAATAATAGAAAAACTCCACGAAAGAAAAATTAATGATTCATATAAATCACTTAATGGTAAATGCCTCAAATACATCCAACGAGTAACTAATAATCCTGTTATGCAGAAAAAAGTAGCTATCATCCCCTTTTCTGACGAATCATCTAGTCCTACGATTTCATCGACTAATAAAATTATCAAATGAATTGTAATTACAATTGAAACGATCGAAAAGGATATATGAGTTAATATATGCTCTAAAGTTGAAAATATCATAAAAATTATTAAATTAATAAGGGCGTCCCTCAATTATAGGAATTGAAATCGGGAATTGAATTCATTATAGGACTTACTCTTTTAGAAGATGCCATGCCGCCACTCGGACTCGAACCGAGATGCTCTAGCACTGCTTCCTAAGAGCAGCGTGTCTACCGATTTCACCATAGCGGCTTATTCGAAATCATAATAACCTATTTTTATTCAATCGTCGAGCTTGAAGGAGTTAATTCAATCCAATATTTTTTTTTTAGGAAACCATTCAAATTGATAAATAAAAACTTGTTTAAAAATTAGGGATTAAAACGTTTTCGTTAACGTTAATAATATTGATTTTTCTTATTATTATCTTTTTATTCTTTTTATTTAGTTATTTAGTATTTTAGGATGTCAATTTTATTTAACTGAACTAACAATGTATTTTTTCGTAGGCTATTACTTTATGCTCTCCTAAAACTAAAATGTAACAGTTGTAACTAGATAATTTTTACTTCAATCCCTGGATATAAGTAAAAAAAATGTTCTGCCTCGTTTGCATTTTTTAATGATTAATTTCTTTTATCATTTATTTTATTAATCTAAAATAAAAAATTAATTTTATCGATTAATAAAAAAATAGAATTTTTATATAACACAATTTCAGCGATACACTCAAAAGATTTATGTAAATATTTGCATAGTTAGGTTGCGTTAGGATTTTTTGTTGTGTAGAGAATTTGCGTTAAGATTTAGCAAACCCATTAAGTTAGGTATTTGGGATGGTCGTATCAATCATATAAAAAAATTTCGTATAGAAATTGTACCGTACTTCAAAATATTTTCTAAATTTTTTAATTAATATATATATATTATATCTTGATCGATCTTCCAATCGAAACATAGGATCTAAAATAGATCACTCAAAATTGGCGCATTCGTCATATAACTACCTAAAAATGTAAACGGGGCTTTTATTAATTTAATTGGGTTTAAGGAATTTATATAGTGATAATAATTTCTAAAACCCAAAATAATGGTTTAAAAGATTATAAAAAACATTTTAAACTTAATCAATTAGTTTCAACGACCTCTTCTTTATAATATAAAATCTAAAATAGAACTAAAAAAAAAATTCTTTTTATTATTGAGTAAGGGCGATGGGGAAAGTGATAATCCCCATCCGGAAAATGATAAAACATACTAAAATGAAAGGCGAAACCTTGCGCTTGCGTTTACCCTTTTTTCAAACAAAAAAGTACCATTCATTTTTAGAATTCAGTAGACAACAGAATTCTTATCTATATCAGAAACGAAAGAAAAATTTGGCTTCAAATTAAAGTAAAACAAATTCAATTTTATATTCGTTTAAATTAAAACATTATGAGACTAATTCTTTTTTATTTATTTTATTTTTAATGTATATTGTTTATATTGTAATTTATCTTATATATTAATATTTATTCTTTTACTATACTATTATGATGTTAATATTAATTATAATTGATAAATATTATTTATCATTTTTATAACTTATAAATCTTATAAATAAACTATAAACAAAATTATATCACTTTATTAGTTATTAGAACGATTCAGATTATTTATTTGTTACACAAAAAAAACTTTTAGAACTCCCGGTAGAAAGAGATTTCGCTAACGAAAAAGCTTTCAATGCTGCCCTATATCCCTTCCTTTTCCAAATATTTTTACGAATACGTTTTTTTGAAATAGAGGTGCGCTTTTTTGGAACTGCCATTAAAAAGTTATAATAGGTTTTTCGGTTGGATGTGAAAGACATCTATTGTTCAAAATCAATTGTTCTTTACTATTCTCTATCTATTTTTTCTCTAAATTAGACTCCAAAAAAAAGGGGGGGTAAAAATCACATAAAATATTAATAAGAACGATAAGGTACACTATGCCAAAGAGATTTAAGTTGATAAAATAATAAAAAAAAAAAAAAGAAAGATTGTCCGTTTCTTTTTCTTTCTATTTTCATCGTGTTACATTTCTACATGTAATAAAAAAATCTAAAAGTTTAATAACCCAATCCTTCTCCCGCTTAATTAAAAAAAAAAAAACTTTAATAATTTTTTCTATTATATTAATTAATTTAATATTAATTTAATTGGTCAAGCTCGAAGAAAGAGTCCACAAAATTTTAATTATCAAATGAGACTAGTAGTTAATCTGTTAAAGGATACAAAATACATAATTTAAAGGCATTTTATTTGCCCCCTTTTTTTTCCGTAAAATTAAAGTGTTGGATATCATAGCATTTCCTACAAATAGCTTTTATTGGAATGGAAGACAAACAATTAGTTACAAAACAAGTTGGTTAATGATTCTAAATAACCGAATTACAATAAATAGTTTTAGTTATAGGCTTTATGATTCATATCAAATACTGTTTTTGGTATAATTATTTATCCTTGTTCTATAGATATAAAAAAATTATTGTAATACGTAATAATTAAAATGAAAATTCTAATTTTCATTTTTTATCTTCATAAAATTTTATTTAAAAATTTGAATTTAATATTAACATTTAATATTAACAATTTAGTATTAATAAAATTAAATACGTATTTATTTTTCACTAGTGACTTATTTATATCATTTGACCAATTATAACCTCTTGATTTTAAATATTTGAAGTAGTTTAGAAAGATTCAGAATAATTAAGGCTAGAAAATTCTATTTAAGTTTTATTTTATATATCTTAATTTTTTTTTATTAACCGACCCCTTTCAAAAGAAAAGAAATAAGAACCGGTGACTCAGAAACAATTAATTAAGATAAATTTTTTTTTTAATTTTTTTATGGAATATACATATCAATATTCATGGATTATACCTTTCATTCCACTTCCAGTTCCTATCTTAATTGGAACAGGACTTCTACTTTTTCCAAGGGCAACAAAAAATCTTCGCCGTATGTGGGCTTTTCCTAGTGTTTTATTATTAAGTATAGTTATGGTTTTTTCAGCCCTTTTTTCTATTCAGCAAATAAATAATAATTCTGTCTATCAATATGTATGGTCTTGGACCATCAATAATGATTTTTCTTTAGAATTTGGCTGCTTGGTTGATCCACTTACTTCTATTATGTCGATATTAATCACTACGGTTGGAATTATGGTTCTTATTTATAGTGACAATTATATGTCTCATGATCAGGGATATTTGAGATTTTTTGCTTATATGAGTTTTTCCAATACTTCAATGTTGGGATTAGTTACTAGTTCTAATTTGATACAAATTTATATTTTTTGGGAATTAGTTGGAGTGTGTTCTTATCTATTAATAGGTTTTTGGTTCACACGACCCAGTGCCGCGAATGCTTGTCAAAAAGCGTTTGTAACTAATCGTGTCGGGGATTTTGGTTTATTATTAGGAATTTTGGGTTTTTATTGGATAACAGGTAGTTTCGAATTTCGGGATTTGTTTGAAATATTCAATAACTTGGTTTATAATAATGAAGTTAATTTTTTATTTGTTACTTTATGCGCCTCCCTATTATTTGCCGGCGCTGTTGCTAAATCCGCCCAATTTCCCCTTCATGTATGGTTACCTGATGCCATGGAAGGTCCTACCCCCATTTCGGCTCTTATACATGCCGCTACTATGGTAGCAGCAGGAATTTTTCTTGTAGCTCGGCTTCTTCCTCTTTTCATAGTTATACCTTACATTCTAAATCTAATAGCTTTGATAGGTATAATAACATTATTTTTAGGAGCCACTTTAGCTCTTGCTCAAAAAGATATTAAGAAAAGCTTAGCTTATTCTACAATGTCTCAATTGGGTTATATGATGTTAGCTCTAGGTATGGGGTCTTATCGAGCTGCTTTATTTCATTTGATTACTCATGCTTATTCGAAGGCATTGTTGTTCTTAGGATCTGGATCAATTATTCATGCGATGGAAGCTATTGTTGGATATTCTCCAGATAAAAGTCAGAATATGGTTCTTATGGGCGGTTTAAGAAAACATGTACCAATTACAAAAACTGCTTTTTTATTGGGTACACTTTCTCTTTCTGGTATTCCACCCCTTGCTTGTTTTTGGTCCAAAGATGAAATTCTTAATGATAGTTGGTTGTATTCACCTATTTTTGCAATAATAGCTTGGTCCACAGCAGGATTAACTGCATTTTATATGTTTCGGATCTATTTACTTGCTTTTGAAGGACATTTAAACGTTTATTTTCAAACTTACAGTGGCAAAAAGAGTAGTTCGTTCTATTCAATGTCTCTGTGGGGTAAAGATAAAGAAGGACCCGAAATTATTAAAAAAAATTTGCGTTTATTATATTTATTAACGACGAAAAACA